CTTGCATCCCAAATAATTTCCATAATACACCAGAACAATAATTTACGGGATTTCATGATTCCTAAGAGCAAATTGATTCTTTTCTTTTAACTTTAATTATATATGGTATGGTCCGGTCTTTTTATTTTTATTGGGTAATAAAGATAATAACGAATAGAAAGGAATTAATGACTTGGACCGTGTATCAAGGGTCAATCTCCGGGAGAAGGTTCCGTCGGAACAATTATTTATTTCAGGGTACCTCGTCTCTTAAAAAAAAAAGAGAAATTGTGGGGAAAAATGACAAAAAGATATTGGAACATTAATTTAGAAGAGATGATGGAAGCAGGAGTTCATTTTGGTCATGGTACTAGGAAATGGAATCCTAGAATGGCACCTTACATCTCTGCAAAGCGTAAAGGTATTCATATTACAAATCTTACTAGAACTGCTCGTTTTTTTTCAGAAGCCTGTGATTTAGTTTTTGATGCAGCAAGTAGGGGAAAACACTTCTTAATAGTTGGTACCAAAAATAAAGCAGCTGATTCAGTAGCATCAGCTGCAATAAAGGCTCGGTGTCATTATGTTAATAAAAAATGGCTCGGTGGTATGTCAACGAATTGGTCCACTACAGAAACGAGACTTCATAAGTTCAGGGATTTGAAAGCGGAACAAAAGGCGGGGAAACTCAACCGTTTACCGAAAAGAGATGCAGCAATGTTGAAGAGACAATTATCTCACCTGCAAACATATTTGGGTGGGATCAAATATATGACGGGCTTACCCGATATTGTAATCATCGTTGATCAGCAAGAAGAATATACGGCTCTTCGAGAATGTCTCACTTTAGGGATTCCGACGATTTGCTTAATCGATACAAATTGTAACCCAGATCTCGCAGATATTTCTATTCCAGCCAACGATGACGCTATAGCGTCAATCCGATTGATTCTTAACAAATTAGTATCCGCAATTTGTGAGGGTCGTTCTAGCTATATAAGAAATCGTTGATTAATAATAAGATAAGCCAATGACTTTTTGAACCCCATAGATTGATTTAATCGGTTACTATTTCTGAATCTCAAAAAATAGATCAAAATCACTGGGGATATTATGTGATTACTTGGTATCCTAAATATACGATTAAAGTAGTCGAGTCGAGAAAGAGAGGGTTGAATCAAAATAATTCTTTTTGAAGTTCTATTTCTGTCAGAGGGCAATATGAATGTTCTACCATGTTCCATTAACACACTCAAAGGGTTATACGATCTATCCGGTGTGGAAGTAGGCCAACATTTCTATTGGCAAATAGGGGGTTTCCAAGTCCATGCCCAAGTACTTATCACTTCTTGGGTCGTAATTGCTATCTTATTAGGTTCAGCCACTATAGCTGTTCGGAACCCACAAACCATTCCAACTAAGAGTCAGAATTTCTTCGAATATGTACTTGAATTCATTCGAGACTTGAGCAAAACCCAGATTGGAGAAGATTATGGTCCTTGGGTTCCCTTTATTGGAACTATGTTCCTATTTATTTTTGTTTCTAACTGGTCAGGTGCTCTTTTACCTCGGAAAATCGTACAGTTACCTCACGGGGAGTTAGCTGCACCCACGAATGATATAAATACTACTGTTGCTTTAGCTTTACCCACGTCAGTGGCATATTTCTATGCGGGTCTTACTAAAAAAGGATTGGGCTATTTCGGTAAATACATTCAACCAACTCCAATACTTTTACCAATTAACATCCTAGAAGATTTCACAAAACCTTTATCACTTAGTTTTCGACTTTTCGGGAATATATTGGCTGATGAATTAGTAGTTGTTGTTCTTGTTTCTTTAGTACCTTTAGTGGTTCCTATACCTGTCATGTTTCTTGGATTATTCACAAGCGGGATTCAAGCTCTTATTTTTGCGACTTTAGCCGCGGCTTATATAGGTGAATCCATGGAGGGTCATCATTGACTAGCTTCCAAAATAGTCTTGTTTTTTTTTTGAAAAAAAAAAAACAAGACTATCCCGACTCATGGGTGGCTCAAGATAATCTACTTGGGGAACATGATGGATATCTACAAATATGGTAGATACGATTTAGAGTAGGGACAATAAAGATGTACTAGGGAATTGTAAAAAAAAAAGGAAAGAGATTGAAAAGATCTTTTTTCCTAAGATTCCCGTTTGGTCCATTTACGTCATACCTCTCCAATAGATATTCTATTTATATCAGTCAATTACGATTACGGTATTACGATTCATAATTTGAATAAGAAAGAATTGTTATGTTATCTGTTTCCGACGTGTGCCTAAAAAAAAAAAAAAACTATGTTCTATCAATTCAACGGCTGACAAAAATTGTCTGCAATTGGATCAATCAAATCTTGATATGGATATGGAATGATTCGGGCTGATGAATCCGTCCGTTTATATCAATGCGCAATAATTATAAAGAAAAGGAAGAGAAGAGTTTACAAACAAATAAGATTCAGAAAAAAAGTAGGTTAGGTAGGTTGAGCTGGGTCTATGTAATGGCTATAATTCAATCCCTGTGTATGTTTCGAAGAATGATTCTATAATCCAATTCACTATCCAATTCAATATAAGATACGAATGGTTTACGTTATGGAAGAAACATATGTATATGTGATATTAGATATTCACGAGTTATATATGGACTATCCATATATATTATTTACCATCGCACTGAAGTTAGATGGATTCCAATGGAAGTCCTTCCGTTTCATCTTTGGTTGTGGATTGAATGAATAAACAGATGAAGTTAAGGATATAGAAGAGAAAGAGCGAAGAATTGAAAGAATGGTTCGGAACAAAGAAATGGAAGAACTAGAATCGTATGACTTTACAAAGACTCCATGGATAGGAACTAAAAACGAGATATTGAAGCAGTTATGATGATTCAGTAATATAATCACTTCAATTCGGAGTTCTTAGTTATTTTGACCGGATGGATCTTAGTGATGGAATAATAAGTCATAATTCAGTGATTGTATCATTAACCATTTCTTTATTTTGGTGCGAGGAGCTTACCATGAATCCACTGATTTCTGCCGCTTCCGTTATTGCTGCTGGATTGGCCGTAGGGCTTGCTTCAATTGGACCTGGGGTTGGTCAAGGTACTGCTGCGGGTCAAGCTGTAGAAGGTATTGCGAGACAACCAGAAGCAGAGGGTAAAATACGAGGTACTTTATTGCTTAGTCTGGCTTTTATGGAAGCTTTAACAATTTACGGACTGGTCGTGGCATTAGCGCTTTTATTTGCGAATCCTTTTGTTTAATCCTATAAATGTGAAAAATACGTACTTATTTTTTTCTTATTTGATTGCCGTGAACTTGCCGCTTGCTTCTTCGAATTATATCAACACTTTACTCCTACAACCACTTATTCGTTGAGCCACCCCAGGGAAAAGGCTGATTTATTTGAGGATGAGGAATTAGTAGATCCACTCGCTTTCTTACTTTCCATCCTTAATAGAAACCTTTTTTTAACTTTTAGGAAGCGTTGTAACAAACGAGGTATTTTGCAATTGGCATGAGACCTGGGACCTCATATTAATAAGTATTTTATTGGATTGGGAACTTCAATTGAAATAATAATAAAGAATAAATGAAATTTCAAAATGAAATGAATCTATTCATATTTATAAATAAGTAAATAAATAAAAAATAAATAAGTAAAAAAATAAAAAGAAATCAATCAAAAGTGGGGCGAAATGATACAATAAAGAACTCTGTTCAATTTTGTTAGTCCTATCTATAAGAGGAGAGCATATGAAAAATGTAACCGATTCTTTCGTTTCCTTGGGTCACTGGTCATCCGCCGGGAGTTTCGGGCTTAATACCGATATTTTAGCAACAAATCCAATAAATCTAAGTGTAGTGCTTGGTGTATTGATCTTTTTTGGAAAGGGAGTGTGTGCGAGTTGTGTATTTCAAGAATAGGCTGGATCCAACCAGCTGCACTTATTTACTTATTTACTTATTTATTTATTTATAAATAGGAAAGTTATAACTAGGAAAGAAAGGTGCACGATCTCAACGAATTACTTCTGAATCAATTAAGAAATCATATGTAAGAACCATAGCATTTCGTGACTCATGGGTAAATCGACTTTGATTCTCTATCAACCAATAATGTGGGACCATTAACATGGTTAAAGCTAAACCGTTTGAAGTCCAGGCACAACATGGTACTCTTTCTACCACTACGTTAGTACGGATATGGTTTAAAAATGAATGGAATAGTTGGCAATTTATCTGATATAGAACACTCATATCAATAAAATGATTTGAACCATTTATTGAAAAAAAAAAACAAATGGGTGCCTCTCCTCCTTTTTGTATCCAACGCTAAATCGACGGCCTGTGTATAAAATAAGAAGAATTCTTTGGATTTGAAGAAAAAAAATGAAAAATTCATAAAATCAAAATGAATAAAATAATAAAAAAAAAAAACAACTTTGCTGACAATTACAGATTTTTTGTCTGGTCGGAAGAGTCCTCCGAATATTCTGTTCTGGTCTTGTATCAGTTTCGATATCGTGGAATACGAACAGAGAAGAGAGGGTAGGCTCATTACATTAAAAGATATGGGAATGCCCATTAAGTAACTGAGCGTGAGAGCCAAATGAATTGAAAGATTCATGTTTGGTTCGGGAAGAGATCATGGAAGTTTAGTTGTGAAATGAATGGGAAGATGATCTACTTTCATTAAGTGATTTATTAGATAATCGAAAACAGAGGATCTTGAGTACTATTCGAAATTCAGAAGAACTACGTGGAAGAGCCATTGAGCAGCTCGAAAAAGCCCGGGCTCGCTTACGGAAAATAGGAATGGAAGCAGATGAGTTTCGAGTGAATGGATACTCTGAGATAGAACGAGAAAAAGAGAATTTGATTAATGCTACTTATAATAATTTGGAACGATTAGAAAATTTCAAAAATGAAACCATTCGTTTTGAAGAACAACGAGCAATTAATCAGGTACGACAACGAGTGTTCCAGCAA